GTCCCAGTAGCTTACAATAAAGCATGGCACTGAAGATGCCAAGATGGTTACTACACATAACCCACGGACAAAAGACTTAGTCCTAACCTTGCTGTTAACTCTCGCTAAACATATACATGCAAGTATCCGCGCCCCAGTGTAAATGCCCTTAATTTCTTACTAAGATAATAGGAGCTGGTATCAGGCACACCCACCTAACTGTAGCCCAAGACACCTTGCTCTGCCACACCCCCACGGGCACTCAGCAGTAATTAACATTAAGCAATAAGTGTAAACTTGACTTAGTTATAGCATACCTCAGGGTTGGTAAATCTTGTGCCAGCCACCGCGGTCATACAAGAGACCCAAGCTAACAGCATCCGGCGTAAAGAGCGGGTACTTACTATCTAGGCAACTAGGATTAAATCGCAACTGAGCTGTCATAAGCCCAAGATACGCCTAAAGCCATCCCCAAGACGACCCTAGCGCCCACGATTGACTAACCCCCGCGAAAGCCAGGGCTCAAACTGGGATTAGATACCCCACTATGCCTGGCCCTAAATCTTGATACTTACCTTACCAAAGTATCCGCCCGAGAACTACGAGCACAAACGCTTAAAACTCTAAGGACTTGGCGGTGCCCCAAACCCACCTAGAGGAGCCTGTTCTATAATCGATAACCCACGCTACACCCCACCACTCCTTGCCCCAACAGCCTACATACCGCCGTCTCCAGCTCACCTCTTCTGAGAGCTTAATAGTGAGCCCAATAGCCCCTCCCACTAAAAAGACAGGTCAAGGTATAGCTTATGGAGTGGCAGAAATGGGCTACATTTTCTAGAATAGAGAATCAATTACGAAAAGGGGTGTGAAATAACCCCTGGAAGGCGGATTTAGCAGTAAACTGGGACAATAAAGCCCTATTTAAGTTGGCCCTGAGGCACGTACATACCGCCCGTCACCCTCCTCGCAGGCTATACCCCCACATAACTAATAACCCACTATGCCAAAGATGAGGTAAGTCGTAACAAGGTAAGTGTACCGGAAGGTGCACTTAGCATACCGGGGCGTAGCTATAATATAAAGCATTCAGCCTACACCTGAAAGATACCTTCCACTCCTAGGTCGCCCTGAAGCCAGACTCTAGCCTAACCACACCACTCACCTACCAACTAAAAATTACCCTTCCTCACAAACTAAAACATTCTCTTAGCTTAGTATAGGCGATAGAAAAGCTCCCTAGCGCGATAGAGACCTGTACCGTAAGGGAAAGATGAAATAGTAATGAAACCTCAAGCAGCATACAGCAAAGATAAACCCTTGTACCTCTTGCATCATGGTTTAGCAAGAATAACCAAGCGAAATGGACTTAAGCTTGCCTTCCCGAAACCCAAGCGAGCTACTTGTAGGCAGCTACCCCTGAGCGAACCCGTCTCTGTTGCAAAAGAGTGGGATGACCTACTAGTAGAGGTGAAAAGCCAACCGAGCTGGGTGATAGCTGGTTGCCTGTAAAACGAATCTAAGTTCACCCTTAATTTCTCTCCAAGGACCCTAATCAACCCCCACGTAGCGAATTAAGAGTAATCTAAAGGAGGTACAGCTCCTTTAAAGAAGAATACAGCCTCCCACAGCGGATAATGCAAATCACCTCACCAGCCTGTAGGCCTTTAAGCAGCCACCAACAAAGAGTGCGTCAAAGCTCCTCCCAAAAAAATATAAAAACAACATGACTCCCTCCCTACTAACAGGCTAACCTATTACAATAGGAGAATAAATGCTAAAATGAGTAACTAGGGCCACCCCTCTCAAGCGCAAACTTACATCACCACATTATTACCAGAACTTAATTAATACTACAACCTAAACAAGCCCCGACATTAAAACCACCCTGTTACCCCAACTCAGGAGCGCCCACTAGAAAGACTAAAATCTGTAAAAGGAACTAGGCAAACCTAAGACCCGACTGTTTACCAAAAACATAGCCTTCAGCAGCCCAAGTATTGAAGGTGATGCCTGCCCAGTGACCTCCAGTTCAACGGCCGCGGTATCCTAACCGTGCGAAGGTAGCGCAATCAATTGTCCCATAAATCGAGACTTGTATGAATGGCTAAACGAGGCCTTAACTGTCTCTTACAGATAGTCAGTGAAATTGATCTCCCTGTACAAAAGCAGGAATATATACATAAGACGAGAAGACCCTGTGGAACTTAAAAATAAGCGGCCACTATACATAAATACACACCCACCAGGCCCACAACTACAAACCCAATTGCTGGCCACCAATTTTCGGTTGGGGCGACCTTGGAGAAAAGAAAAACCTCCAAAAATAAGACCATACCTCTTAACCAAGAGCAACCCCTCAACGTACTAATAGTAACCAGATCCAATAGAAATTGACCAATGGACCAAGCTACCCCAGGGATAACAGCGCAATCTCTCCTGAGAGCCCTTATCGACGGAGAGGTTTACGACCTCGATGTTGGATCAGGACATCCTAATGGTGCAGCCGCTATTAAGGGTTCGTTTGTTCAACGATTAATAGTCCTACGTGATCTGAGTTCAGACCGGAGCAATCCAGGTCGGTTTCTATCTATGTGACACTTTCCTTAGTACGAAAGGACCGGGAAAGTAAGGCCAATACCACGAGCACGCCTTCTCCTCAAATAATGACCCCAACTAAATTATAAAAGGAACCTCCATATAAACCCCAAACCCTAGAAAAGGGTCGCTAGCGTGGCAGAGCCCGGCAAATGCAAAAGGCTTAAGCCCTTTACCCAGAGGTTCAAGTCCTCTCCCTAGCCCCACCTCCAATGACCAACCTTTCTCCCCTAACTTGCCTTGCTATAACCTTATCCTATGCAATCCCCATCCTAATTGCTGTGGCCTTCCTCACACTAGTAGAACGCAAAGTCTTAAGCTACATACAAGCCCGAAAAGGGCCAAACATCGTAGGACCCTTTGGTCTACTACAACCCGTAGCCGATGGCGTAAAACTATTCATCAAAGAACCAATCCGCCCATCTACCTCCTCCCCTCTCCTCTTCACTATAACACCTATACTAGCCCTCCTCCTAGCACTAACCATTTGAATTCCCCTTCCCCTACCCTTCTCCCTCGCCGACCTGAATCTCGGACTACTCTTCCTTCTAGCCATGTCAAGCCTAGGAGTGTACTCAATCCTATGGTCCGGATGAGCTTCCAACTCAAAATACGCACTAATTGGAGCTCTCCGGGCAGTAGCACAGACTATCTCCTACGAAGTCACACTAGCTATCATCCTTCTATCTGTAATCCTCCTAAGCGGCAACTATACCCTGCACACACTTACTACTACCCAAGAGCCCCTCTACCTCATCTTCTCCTCCTGACCCCTCATAATAATGTGATACATTTCTACCCTGGCTGAAACAAACCGAGCCCCCTTCGACCTCACAGAAGGAGAATCCGAACTAGTCTCAGGTTTCAACGTAGAGTACGCCGCAGGACCATTCGCCCTATTCTTCCTAGCCGAGTACGCAAATATTATATTAATAAACACACTAACCACAATCCTATTCCTAAACCCAAGCTCATTAAACCTCCCCCCACAACTATTCACAATAACCCTGGCAGCAAAAATTCTACTTCTCTCCTCTGGCTTCCTATGAATCCGCGCCTCCTACCCACGCTTCCGCTACGACCAGCTCATACACCTCCTCTGAAAAAACTTCCTCCCTCTAACACTAGCATTATGCCTCTGACACATTAGCATACCAACCTCTTACGCAGGAGTACCCCCTTGCTTAAGGAAATGTGCCTGAATGCAAAGGGTCACTATGATAAAGTGAACATAGAGGTACACTAACCCTCTCATTTCCTAAGAGCCTAAACCTTAGAAAAGTAGGAATCGAACCTACACAGAAGAGATCAAAACCCTCCATACTTCCTTTATATTATTTTCTAGCAGGGTCAGCTAACAAAGCTATCGGGCCCATACCCCGAAAATGATGGTTCGACTCCTTCCTCTGCTAATGAACCCTCACACAAAACTAATCTCCTCCCTAAGCCTAATCCTAGGCACAACCATTACAATCTCAAGCACCCACTGAATAATAGCCTGAACCGGACTAGAACTCAACACCCTCGCTATCATCCCATTCATTTCAAAATCTCACCACCCTCGAGCCATCGAAGCCACAATCAAGTATTTCCTAGTGCAAGCAACAGCCTCCACACTCCTCCTATTCTCAAGCATAACAAACGCATGATCTTCAGGCCAATGAGACATCACCCAACTAACCCACCCTACCTCCTCCCTACTCCTAACAGTAGCAATTGCAATAAAACTTGGACTAGTGCCTTTTCACTTCTGATTCCCAGAAGTACTACAAGGCTCGTCCCTAATCACCGCCTTATTCCTTTCTACAATAATGAAATTTCCCCCAGTCACCCTCCTCCTCCTGACTACCCACTCACTCAACCCGACACTGCTAACCGCCCTAGCCATTGCTTCCGTAGCCCTTGGAGGGTGAATAGGCCTAAACCAAACACAACTCCGAAAACTTCTAGCCTTCTCATCCCTTGCCCACTTAGGATGAATAACTGCAGTAATTATCTACAACCCTAAACTTGCCCTCCTAACTTTCTACTTATACGTCCTAACAACAACCACCGTATTCCTCGCTCTCAATTCAACCAAAACCCTAAAATTAACAACACTAATGACATCCTGAACAAAATCCCCCACACTAAACGCAACCCTCATACTAGTCCTACTCTCCCTAGCAGGTCTCCCACCACTAACAGGCTTCCTGCCCAAATGACTAATTATCCAAGAACTAGCCAAACAAGAAATAGCCACAACAGCTACAATCCTCGCTATCCTCTCCCTCCTAGGATTATTCTTCTACCTCCGCCTCGCATATCACTCAACAATCACACTACCTCCCAACTCTACAAACCACATAAAACACTGACACTTCACCAAACCAACAAACACCACAGCCGCCATCCTTGCTACCCTATCCACACTAATCCTTCCACTCTCCCCCCTAATCCTAGCAGCCGCCTAGAAACTTAGGATAACCACCAAACCGAAGGCCTTCAAAGCCTTAAATAAGAGTTAAACCCTCTTAGTTTCTGCTAAGATCCGCAGGATACTACCCTGCATCCTCTGAATGCAGCCCAGACACTTTAATTAAGCTAGGACCTTACCTAGATAGATGGGCCTTGATCCCATAAAACTCTAGTTGACAGCTAGATGCTCCAACCAGCAAGCTTCTACCTAACAGGCCCTGGCACATTCTTAATGCGCATCAATGAGCTTGCAACTCAACATGAACTTCACCACAGGGCCGATAAGAAGAGGAATTAAACCCCTGTAAAAAGGACTACAGCCTAACGCTTAAACACTCAGCCATCTTACCTGTGACATTTATCAATCGATGATTATTCTCAACCAATCACAAAGACATCGGCACTCTATACCTAATCTTCGGTGCCTGAGCCGGTATAGTCGGCACCGCCCTCAGCCTACTTATTCGTGCAGAACTCGGCCAACCAGGCACACTCCTAGGTGACGACCAGACCTACAACGTAATCGTTACCGCACATGCCTTCGTAATAATTTTCTTTATAGTTATACCAATTATGATCGGAGGCTTCGGAAACTGACTTGTTCCACTCATAATCGGCGCCCCCGATATAGCCTTCCCACGCATAAACAACATAAGCTTCTGACTACTTCCTCCATCCTTTCTCCTCCTCCTGGCCTCCTCAACAGTAGAAGCAGGAGCCGGCACTGGATGAACTGTCTATCCCCCACTAGCTGGCAACATAGCCCATGCCGGAGCTTCAGTAGACCTAGCCATCTTCTCCCTCCACTTAGCCGGAGTCTCGTCCATTCTAGGAGCAATCAACTTTATCACAACCGCCATCAACATAAAGCCCCCAGCCCTCTCCCAGTACCAAACACCTCTATTCGTATGATCTGTCCTCATTACCGCTGTCCTTCTACTACTCTCACTCCCAGTCCTAGCCGCCGGCATTACTATACTACTTACAGACCGAAACCTAAACACAACATTCTTTGACCCCGCCGGCGGAGGTGATCCTATCCTATACCAACATCTCTTTTGATTCTTCGGGCACCCAGAAGTTTACATCCTAATCCTACCCGGCTTCGGAATTATCTCCCACGTAGTAACATACTATGCAGGTAAAAAAGAACCATTCGGTTACATAGGAATAGTATGAGCCATACTATCAATCGGATTCCTAGGGTTCATCGTATGAGCCCATCACATATTTACAGTAGGGATAGACGTAGACACCCGAGCATACTTCACATCTGCTACTATAATCATTGCTATCCCAACTGGTATTAAAGTCTTCAGCTGACTAGCAACGCTCCACGGAGGGACTATCAAATGAGACCCTCCAATATTATGAGCCCTTGGCTTCATCTTCCTCTTTACCATCGGAGGCCTAACAGGAATCGTCCTGGCAAACTCCTCACTAGACATCGCCCTACACGACACATACTATGTAGTTGCCCACTTCCACTACGTCCTCTCAATAGGAGCTGTCTTTGCCATTCTAGCAGGATTCACCCACTGATTCCCTCTACTAACTGGATTCACCCTCCACCCCACATGAGCTAAAGCCCACTTCGGGGTTATATTCACAGGAGTAAATCTAACTTTCTTCCCACAACACTTCCTAGGCCTCGCCGGAATACCTCGACGATATTCCGACTACCCAGACGCCTACACCCTATGAAACACCCTATCCTCTATCGGCTCACTAATCTCAATAACAGCCGTAATCATACTAATATTCATCATCTGAGAAGCCTTTGCCTCAAAACGAAAAATCCTACAACCAGAACTAACCGCAACCAATGTCGAATGAATCCACGGCTGCCCACCTCCATACCACACCTTTGAAGAACCAGCCTTTGTTCAAGTACAAGAAAGGAAGGAATCGAACCCTCGTACACTGGTTTCAAGCCAGCCGCATCTAACCACCTATGCTTCTTTCTTACATGGAGTGTTAGTAAAACAATTACATAACCTTGTCAAGGTTAAATTACAGGTGAAAGCCCTGCACACCCCACCATGGCCAACCCCTCCCAACTCGGCTTCCAAGACGCCTCATCCCCCATCATAGAAGAACTCGTTGAATTCCACGACCACGCCCTAATAGTCGCACTAGCAATCTGCAGCCTAGTCCTGTATCTCCTAGCACTTATACTAATAGAAAAACTATCCTCAAATACCGTAGATGCCCAAGAAATCGAACTAATCTGAACAATCCTACCAGCAATTGTCCTCATCATACTAGCTCTTCCATCCCTACAAATCCTGTACATGATAGATGAAATCAACGAACCAGACCTCACACTAAAAGCCATCGGCCACCAATGATACTGAACCTACGAATATACAGACTTCAAGGACCTAACATTCGACTCTTACATAATCCCAACAACGGACCTTCCACTAGGGCACTTTCGACTACTAGAAGTTGATCACCGCGTAATCATCCCAATAGAGTCCCCCATTCGCATTATTGTCACAGCTAACGACGTACTCCATGCCTGAGCAATCCCCGCACTAGGCGTAAAAACTGATGCAATCCCAGGACGGCTAAACCAAACATCATTCATTACCACTCGACCTGGAATTTTCTACGGTCAATGTTCAGAAATCTGCGGAGCCAACCACAGCTACATACCAATCGTAGTAGAATCAACCCCCCTAACCCACTTCGAACACTGATCTTCACTCATATCTTCCTAATCATTAAGAAGCTATGCAACAGCACTAGCCTTTTAAGCTAGAGAAAGAGGACCTCCCCCTCCTTAATGATATGCCTCAACTCAACCCAACACCATGGTTTCTCATCATAGCACTATCATGATTAACCTTCACAATAATCATCCAACCCAAACTCCTACCCTTTATTCCCACTAATACTCCCTCTACCAAACCCACTACAATCACCCACACCCCCTCCTGAAACTGACCATGAACTTAAGCTTCTTCGACCAATTTACAAGCCCACATCTCCTAGGTATCCCACTCATCCTAATCTCAACACTATTCCCTACCCTACTACTCCCCTCCCCCACCAACCGATGAATCACTAACCGCCTCTCCACCCTCCAACTATGATTTATTCACCTAACCACAAAACAACTAATACTGCCCTTAAATAAAGGAGGACATAAATGAGCTTTAATTCTAACATCATTAATACTGCTACTACTTATAATCAACTTACTAGGTCTCCTACCATACACATTTACCCCTACTACCCAACTATCAATAAACATAGCCCTCGCCTTCCCCCTCTGACTAGCCACCCTTCTCACAGGACTGCGAAATCAACCTACAATATCCTTAGGCCACCTCCTACCCGAAGGAACCCCAACGCCACTAATCCCCGCTTTAATCCTAATCGAAACCGTCAGCCTACTTATCCGACCCCTAGCCTTAGGTGTCCGCCTCACAGCTAACCTAACAGCAGGACATCTTCTAATCCAACTTATCTCCACTGCCACCACTGCACTACTCCCAATTCTCCCAACAGTATCCGCCCTAACTGCACTAATCCTACTACTACTAACTATCCTAGAAATCGCAGTAGCCATAATCCAAGCCTACGTCTTCGTTCTCCTCCTAAGCCTATACCTTCAAGAAAACATCTAATGGCCCACCAAGCACACTCCTACCACATAGTAGACCCCAGCCCCTGACCTATCTTCGGCGCAGCAGCTGCCCTACTCACTACCTCAGGACTCATCATATGATTCCACTACAACTCCTCCCAACTCCTATTCCTAGGCCTCCTCTCTATACTCCTTGTTATACTACAATGATGACGAGACATTGTACGAGAAAGCACTTTCCAAGGCCACCACACCCCAACCGTCCAAAAAGGACTGCGATACGGAATAATCCTATTCATTACATCCGAAGCATTCTTCTTCCTTGGCTTCTTCTGAGCATTCTTCCACTCCAGCCTAGCCCCTACTCCAGAACTAGGTGGACAATGACCCCCAACAGGAATCAACCCCCTTAATCCTCTAGAAGTACCCCTACTAAACACAGCAATCCTCCTCGCCTCAGGCGTTACCGTAACATGAGCACACCACAGCATCATAGAGCGCAATCGAAAACAAGCAATCCACGCACTCACCCTAACTATTCTCCTAGGCTTCTACTTCACAGCGCTACAAGCAATAGAATACTACGAGGCACCATTCTCAATCGCCGATGGCGTATACGGCTCAACTTTCTTTGTCGCCACAGGCTTCCACGGACTACACGTGATCATTGGATCCTCCTTCCTATCCGTCTGCCTCCTACGCCTAATCAACTTCCACTTCACATCCAACCATCACTTCGGATTCGAAGCAGCCGCCTGATACTGACACTTCGTAGACGTTATCTGATTATTCCTCTACATAACCATTTACTGATGAGGATCTTGCTCTTCTAGTATACTAATTACAATTGACTTCCAATCTATAGAATCTGGTGCAACCCCAGAGAAGAGTAATCAACATAATCACCTTCATACTCACACTATCCCTTACCCTAAGCACCATCCTAATCACATTAAACCTCTGACTCGCCCAAACAAACCCAGACTCAGAAAAACTATCGCCATACGAGTGCGGCTTTGACCCTCTAGGATCTGCCCGACTACCATTCTCAATCCGATTCTTCCTCGTAGCCATCCTATTCCTACTATTCGATTTAGAAATCGCACTCCTACTCCCACTACCATGAGCCACCCAACTTCAATCACCCACCACCACTCTAACCTGAGCCTCCATCATCATTTCCCTTCTCACATTAGGACTAATCTACGAATGACTCCAAGGAGGCCTAGAATGAGCTGAATAAGCCCAGAAAGGTAGTCTAACCCAAGACAGTTGATTTCGGCTCAACAAATCATAGATCAACCCTATGCCTCTCTTCATGTCACTCCTTCACCTAAGCTTCTATTCCTCCTTCACCCTAAGTTGCCTAGGCCTAGCCTTCCACCGCACCCACCTAATCTCCGCCCTACTATGTCTAGAGAGCATAATACTCTCCATATATATCGCTCTATCAATCTGACCTATCGAGACCCAAATAACATCCATTGCCCTAACCCCCGTATTCATACTAACATTTTCAGCCTGCGAAGCAGGCACTGGCCTAGCCATACTAGTTGCCTCCACACGCACCCACGGATCCGACCACCTACATAACCTAAACCTCCTACAATGCTAAAAATCCTCCTCCCAACAATCATACTCCTCCCCACAGCCCTCCTATCTCCCCAAAAACTCCTATGAACCAACACCACCACCCACAGCCTCTTAATTGCTGCTATCAGCCTCCACTGACTACTCCCCACATACTACCCCCATAAAAACCTTACCCAATGAATAAGTACGGACCAAATCTCATCCTCCTTACTAGTCCTATCCTGCTGACTACTACCACTTATAATCCTAGCAAGCCAAAACCACCTACAGCACGAACCACTAATCCGCAAACGAACCTTCATCACTACCTTAATTACCGTACAACCTCTTCTCCTCCTAGCATTCTCAGCTACCGAACTAATACTATTCTACATCACATTCGAAGCAACCCTAATCCCCACCCTAATCCTAATCACACGCTGAGGAAGCCAACCAGAACGCCTAAGCGCAGGCATCTATCTACTATTCTACACCCTTATCAGCTCCCTACCACTACTAGTTACAATCTTATACCTCCACACACACATCGGCACCCTCCATCTCACAATACTCAAACTATCTCACCCCACACTCACCACTTCTTGAACTGATCTTCTACTAAGCTTGGCCCTACTAATAGCATTCATAGTAAAAGCTCCCCTATACGGTCTCCACCTATGACTACCCAAAGCCCACGTAGAAGCCCCAATCGCAGGATCCATACTACTCGCTGCCCTACTCCTAAAACTAGGAGGCTATGGCATCATACGCCTAACCCTCCTAATCGGCCCTCTCCCATCACACCTACATTACCCCTTCCTCACTCTAGCCCTTTGAGGAGCATTAATAACCAGCTCAATCTGCCTACGCCAAACCGACCTAAAGTCTCTCATCGCCTACTCCTCCGTAAGCCACATAGGCCTAGTCATCGCCGCAAGTATTCTCCAAACCCACTGATCTTTCTCAGGAGCAATAATCCTAATAATCTCCCACGGCCTCACCTCCTCAATACTATTCTGCCTAGCAAATACAACTTACGAACGCACTCACAGCCGAATCCTCCTCTTAACACGAGGCCTACAACCCCTCCTACCACTTATAGCTACCTGATGACTACTAGCCAACCTCACAAACATAGCCCTACCACCAACCACAAACCTGATAGCAGAACTAACCATCATAATTGCACTATTCAACTGATCCACCCTCACTATCATCCTAACAGGGATTGCAACCCTACTAACCGCCTCATACACCCTATTCATACTCCTAATAACCCAACGAGGCACACTACCTACCCACATCACTTCACTACAAAATTCAAGCACACGAGAACACCTCTTAATAACCCTCCACATCACCCCCTTACTCCTCTTAATTCTCAAACCAGAAATAATCTCAGGGATCCCCCTATGCAGATATAGTTTCAACCCAAACATTAGACTGTGATCCTAAAAATAGAAGTTAAACCCTTCTTATCTGCCGAGGGGAAGTTCAACCAGCAAGAACTGCTAATTCCTGCATCTGAGCCTAAAACCTCAGTCCCCTTAACTTTTAAAGGATAACAGCAATCCACTGGTCTTAGGAACCATCCATCTTGGTGCAAATCCAAGTAAAAGTAGTGGAAGCAACCCTACTCCTTAACACCTTCATACTCCTCACACTACTAATTATCCTCACACCACTCCTCCTCCCACTACTTCCAACCCCCACTTCACTCTCCCCAACTACCATTACACACACCATTAAAACTGCCTTTCTAACTAGCCTAGTACCAATATTCCTCTTCATATGCTCAGGATCAGAAAGCATCACCTCCCACTGAGAATGAAAATTCATCACAAACTTTAAAATCCCCCTCAGCTTTAAAATCGATCAGTACTCCATAATATTCTTTCCAATCGCCCTATTCGTAACATGATCCATCCTTCAATTCGCCTCATGATACATATCATCAGAACCACATATCACAAAATTCTTCTTATTCCTCCTAATATTCCTAATCGCAATACTCACCCTAACAATCGCCAACAATATATTCCTCCTATTCATCGGCTGAGAAGGAGTCGGAATCATGTCCTTCCTACTAATCGGCTGATGACAAGGCCGTGCAGAAGCCAACACAGCTGCACTCCAAGCCGTACTCTACAACCGAATCGGAGACATCGGCCTTATCCTAAGCATAGCATATCTAGCCTCAACAACAAACACCTGAGAAATCCAGCAAACCCTCTCCCCCAATCAAGCCCCAACCCTCCCCCTATTAGGCCTCATCCTAGCAGCTACAGGAAAATCCGCCCAATTTGGCCTTCACCCATGACTACCCGCTGCCATAGAAGGCCCAACCCCAGTCTCCGCCCTACTCCACTCCAGCACTATAGTAGTGGCCGGAATCTTCCTACTCATCCGCACCCACCCTATACTCTCCACTAACCAAACTGCCCTCACCCTATGCCTCTGCCTAGGAGCACTATCCACACTATTTGCCGCCACCTGTGCCCTAACACAAAACGACATCAAGAAAATCATTGCCTTCTCCACATCCAGCCAACTCGGACTGATAATAGTCACTATTGGCTTAAACCTTCCCCAACTAGCCTTCCTCCACATCTCAACACACGCTTTCTTCAAAGCCATACTATTCCTTTGCTCAGGATCAATCATCCACGCCCTCAACGGAGAACAGGACATTCGAAAGATAGGAAGTATCCAGAAAACACTCCCAACAACTACCACCTGCCTAACCATCGGAAACCTAGCCCTAATAGGAACACCATTCCTGGCAGGATTCTACTCAAAAGACCCAATCATCGAGAGCCTAAACACCTCTTACCTAAACGCCTGAGCCCTCCTCCTAACACTCCTAGCAACAGCATTCACAGCAACATACAGCCTACGCATAACCCTACTAGTCCAAACAGGATTTCCCCGCATACCCACAATCATCCCAATAAACGAAAACACCCCAACACTCATCAATCCAATCACCCGACTTGCCCTAGGCAGCATTACAGCCGGCCTACTCATTACATCCTATATTCCCCCTACAAAAACACCCCCAATAACCATGCCCACCCTTACAAAAACCGCCGCAATTATCGTCACAATCCTAGGCATTATCCTAGCCCTAGAACTCTCAAACATAACACATACCCTGACCCAACCAAAACAAACCATATACCTAAACTTCTCCTCCATGCTCGGATACTTTAACCCCCTAACACACCGCTTCAGCTCCCTAACCCTTCTAAACAGCGGACAAAAAATCGCCTCCCACCTAATCGACCTATCCTGGTACAAAAAAATAGGCCCTGAAGGACTTGCCAACCTCCAACTCACAGCAACCAAAATCTCAACCCCCCTCCACACCGGACTACTCAAAACCTACCTAGGAACCTTCGCCCTATCAATCTTCATCATCCTCCTGTCAACACACTAACCCCCCCCCTTCAATGGCCCCCAACCCCCGAAAATCCCATCCTCTCCTCAAAATAATCAACAACTCCCTAATCGACCTCCCCACCCCCTCAAACATCTCCATCTGATGAAATTTCGGATCCCTCCTAGGGATCTGCTTACTAACACAAATCATAACCGGCCTCCTACTAGCAACACATTACACCGCCGACACTACTCTAGCCTTCTCGTCCGTAGCCCACACATGCCGAGACGTACAGTACGGCTGACTGATCCGCAACTTACATGCCAATGGAGCATCCTTCTTCTTCATTTGCATCTACCTACACATCGGTCGAGGACTATACTATGGCTCCTACCTATACAAAGAAACCTGAAACACAGGGATTATCCTACTACTCACCCTCATAGCAACCGCCTTCGTAGGCTACGTACTCCCATGAGGCCAAATATCCTTCTGAGGAGCTACAGTCATCACCAACCTATTCTCGGCTATCCCTTACATCGGACAAACCATTGTAGAATGAGCCTGAGGAGGATTCTCCGTAGACAACCCTACCCTCACCCGATTCTTCGCCCTACATTTCCTACTCCCATTCCTAATCGCAGGCCTCACCTTAATCCATCTTACCTTCCTCCACGAATCCGGCTCAAACAACCCCCTAGGTATCATCTCAAACTGTGATAAAATCCCATTCCACCCCTACTTTTCCCTAAAAGATATCCTAGGCTTCATACTAATACTACTCCCACTAACAACTTTAGCCCTATTCTCACCCAACCTGCTAGGAGACCCAGAAAACTTCACCCCAGCAAACCCCCTAACCACTCCCCCACATATCAAACCAGAATGATACTTCCTATTCGCATACGCTATTCTACGCTCAATCCCTAACAAATTAGGAGGAGTATTAGCCCTAGCCGCCTCCGTCCTAATTCTATTCCTAATCCCCTTTCTCCACAAGTCCAAACAACGCACAATAACCTTCCGACCCATCTCCCAACTTCTGTTCTGAACCCTAGTTGCCAACCTCCTCATTCTCACATGAATCGGCAGCCAACCAGTAGAACACCCATTCATCATCATTGGCCAACTAGCTTCCCTCACCTACTTCCTCATCCTCCTAGCCCTTTTCCCCCTAACTGGAGCTCTAGAAAACAAACTCCTCAACCACTAAATACTCTAATAGTTTATAAAAAACATTGGTCTTGTAAATCAAAAACTGAAGGCCTACCCCCTTCTTAGAGTTCCCGGCCCGCAAGGGCCATTATTGCCAAATTTCAACTAAGAACCGCCCTAACTACCCCCCCCCTTCACCCCCCTATGTATTATTGTACATTAACTTATATTCCACATATCATGAACTATTATGGGTAATACATATTAATGCATGTACTATATTCATATATATGTAATACGGGCATACATCTATCTAGCACATTTCTACATTCAGGGTTATGTTGCACTTCATGCACTCCTAGACTATTTCCGGCTCTCGGGCTAAGCACATGCCGAAGGTGAAGTCTCTGTACATGGACTGGTTTTCCTCACGGATATTCTCTGCGGATCAGTGCGACTGCAGCTATCGTTCCCCAGATTCTTGTGTGATCTCTTCCTTTATATATGCCTTTCCATTTATGTTAGTCCCCTGACCAAGACGGTCTAGGTTATCTCTTAGTCGGTCGGTCCCAGAAGTACCTGGCTACCCGGTGCATATGGGAGTCCTACATTCCCAGCTTCAGGATCATTCTTTCCCCCTAAACCCCTAGCACTACTTGCTCTTTTGTGCCTCTGGTTCCTACTTCAGGGCCATAACTTGATTAATCCCGTGGTCTTGCTCTTCAGAGATACTAAGCTATTTCAGGTACTACTTGGCCGCTTGAATCGGATCACTCTAGTGGTTTTTCTCTATTGGTTCCCTTTTTTTTCTGGGTAGCCTCACAGGTGGCCCTCACATATGTGTTCATGCGCGGGTGGTCTGAGACGTGTGCCCAATGGTCCTCGGACGGGTTGGTGGATCTCAGGAGTTACTTAATGATATGGTTGGCGTGCGATTCAGATAGTTATCTGGCATTGATGCACTGGTCAGGAGCATTTGGCCCTCGGGCTGGTTCTCAATCTCAGGGAATGCTTAATGATACGGTGGAGGTACTATAGAGTAGTTGTCTGAGCATCTAGATGGACTTATCAGAGCATTTGGTTTGGTGTGTCCACAGACTCCCTTATAAGCTGCTATTTAGTGAATGCTTGTTGGACATATTATCTTATTCCTCTATTTTCCTTTTATTCTCTAAGTAACACTAGGCGTTTTCATCTAATATACAAATCGTGTTCGTTTAACAAACTTTTACAAAATTTTTACAAAATTTTTATAAATTTATCATAAATTTATCATAAATTTATCATAAATTTATCATAAATTTATCATAAATTTATCATAAATTTATCATAAATTTATCATGAATTTATCATGAATTTATCATGAATTTATCATGAATTTATCATGAATTTATCATGAATTTTATATATGATTTTATGCATTTTTTTATGAATTTTTCATGAATTTTACCTACTTCTTTGCATTTTTTTTCATCAGCGGCGCTGGAGTTCCATTAATAAATTAACTTTTTTATCATCATATTTTATTATTATTATTTATCATCATACTTTATTACTATTTATCATCATATTTTATTATTATTTATCATCATATTTTATTATTATTTATCATCATATTTTATTATTATTTATCATCATATTTTATTATTATTTATCATCATATTTTATTATTATTTATCATCATATTTTATTATTATTATTTATCACTATATCTTACCATTTACCATTCACCACAAAACCAACTCAAACAACTCCTAACATTCCATTAATAACACACACCAACCTAAACCTCAGAAAAAGAGGACTTAAACCTCCATCACCAACTCCCAAAGCTGGCATTTTACATTAAACTACTCTCTGACTCCCCTAAACCGCCCGAATCGCCCCACAAGACAATCCTCGCACAAGCTCCAGTACAACAAATAACGTCAACAACAACCCTCACCCGGCCGCCAAGAACATCCCTGCCCCCCACGAATAAAACATGGCAACACCACTAAAATCCAACCGGTCTACAAAAGTACCTCCATTATCCACAGTAACCACCCCAATCTTCCAGCACTCAACCCCACCAACAACCACTCCCACAACAAGCACCAGAACCATCCCTGCTCCATACCCTAAAACTCGTCAATCCCCTCAAGTCTCCGGAAAAGGATCCGCTGCTAAGCAGACTGAATAAACAAAAACCACTAATATTCCACCTAAATACACCATAAATAACACTAAAGCCACAAACGGTACTCCTAGACTTACCAACCACCCACACCCTACAACAGACCCCAACACCAGCCCAACTACCCCATAATAAGGCGACGGGTTAGATGCCACCGCCAAACCCCCTAAAACAAACCCCATCCCCAGAAGAAGGACAAAATAAGCCATTATAATTTCTGCTTGGCTTCTCTCCAAAACCTACGACCTGAAAAATCGCCGTTGTAAACTTCAACTACAGAAACCTAGCAAAACCATCTACATCACCCACCAGCAACCCTAAAGCAACCATACAATTAAAACCCACTACACAGGCACCCTACTACATTCCACCAAGTCCTACCTACCCACTTTCCCCTACCCACAAACAACACCCAACCACCTTTAAACACCACACATAATCATACCTTTCACAAATTTTATCCATGCTTTTTCACATTTCATCTACCAAACACCACTGGAGTTCCATTAATTATTCCAAACAATTTATCATATTTATATACATAAACTGCACAAATCACACAAATATTAATGCAACCCCCCTACCAAACCATGTAACCAAACAACCATAAAACAAACAACTAGCAATACTACCAAAGCCCTAAACAAGTAACTAATACTCTAAGCAATGAGCAATACTACCAAAGCCCTAAACAAGTAACTAATACCCTAAGCAATGAGCAATACTACCAAAGCCCTAAACAAGTAACTAATACTCTAAGCAATGAGCAATACTACCAAAGCCCTAAACAAGTAACTAATACTCTAAGCAATGAGCAATACTACCAAAGCCCTAAACAAGTAACTAATACTCTAAGCAATGAGCAATACTACCAAAGCCCTAAACAAGTAACTAATACTCTAAGCAATGAGCAATACTACCAAAGCCCTAAACAAGTAACTAATACTCTAAGCAATGAGCAATACTACCAAAGCCCTAAACAAGTAACTAATACTCTAAGCAATGAGCAATACTACCAAAGCCCTAAACAAGTAACTAATACTCTAAGCAATGAGCAATACTACCAAAGCCCTAAACAAGTAACTAATACTCTAAGCAATGAGCAATACTACCAAAGCCCTAAACAAGTAACTAATACTCTAAGCAATGAGCAATACTACGA